CCGGAAGACCAAGAGCTAACTATCGAGACTTTGGGTTATCCGGACACATACTTCTTGAAATGCTTCATGCATGTTTGTTACCGGGGGCAACAAGATCGAGTTGGTAAGGAGCAAAACTTCATATTTCTATTGATCTTTATGATCATCAATCATAGAAAGACCCCTTTACCATTTTCTATAAATGGGTTATACTATTTATATGGTAGAGGGGTACATTCAACCCTTGTTTGTCCATTAGTTCATAGCTATTCTCTTCAGGGCGGGGTAGAGCAGCCTGGTAGCTCGCAAGGCTCATAACCTTGAAGTCACAGGTTCAAATCCTGTCCCCGCACTAGCGTTTTCTTGTAAAATTTTAGGTAGGACGCGGCTAACTAGTAGTAATGACAGCTTTTCTTATTTGTTTTGGGTTGGGGTAAAAAAAGAGGTAAGATAGAAGCACTATACTCTCGTAGTCAGCTATACGGAATCTTTTCTCCTATTACATTACTTCACCGTAGGCGGATAGCGGGAATCGAACCCGCGTCTTCTCCTTGGCAAAGAGAGATTTTACCATTCGACTATATCCGCATTCTTTTTATTCCCGGTATGCACACGTAGTAGATCTATCACATATATGATATCTCATATCTCAATTCTCTTTGTGCAGTAAGAGATACTAGCTTCAGAACGATTCCAGTTGTTTGTTATCATATAGATAGTATTATTCTATCTAGTCTCTAATAATAAAATAAAAAGCAATCAAAATAATAGATTCTCCATTTTCTGAGAATCTAGAAATTCTCAGAATTATATATAATATTCTAAGTATAAGATAATTCATTTTTTTTTGTTTCATTCCATTTGATTGATGTGACCCCCCCTTGTTTTTTGTTTAGTTTCATTTTTGAGACTCATCTTCTATTCTATATCTTCTATGATAGGGAATTTTCATGTGTCTCACAACCCGAAGGGACTCGAAGGAGGGGTCATTTCATTTTTTTCTTCGGGAAATGGAAATAGCGAATAGGTTCAAGAGATGAGAGAATTAAGGATAGCTACTAGAAAGACTAATCCAATCCATAAGGATGTACCAGAAAAAACTATCTTTTTCTTACTAGACCAACCCTCAGAAGAAGCAAATACAAGGGGTACACTAATTAATAAGATTGATGAAGTAGCAATTAACGCAAAAACAGCCAATTGGAAAGCAATAGTCATGCTTCTAATCCTCCAAGCTACCAACAAATGAACTATACCATTTGATCCCTCTCTCAGTCAAAAAATTCTCAAAAAAAAAATGTATCATGGAGGGATTATTTGACCATGAAACCTTAATCCTATAGGACTTATTACTATTACCACTTTATTTGGACTTTATTTGGACATGGAATGATACTTTTTGATTGACTTCACAAACGGACATGCAGTATCATGAATCGATCCATATAGACAAATAGATAGGTCAAAGGATTCACACCCGGGGTCTTTCGACCGATAGTGAAGTGATGATAGGGTATCAACTGATATGGCCATGTTCTATTCAGGGGAACAGAAAGAAAATAGAGATTGTCTTTCGGAGAGATGGCCGAGTGGTTGATAGCTCCGGTCTTGAAAACCGGTATAGTTCTCAGAACTATCGAGGGTTCGAATCCCTCTCTCTCCTTTCTTTTACTCGTTGAATCATTTTCTTTCTTTATTTGTTTCGCCCGGCTAGGTAAAATAAGATAGCCGGGCGAAACAAATAGATACTAATGAAAATGAGTTGAAACAAAAAGAAAGTCAAATGAAAAAAGTATTTCCCTTTTTCACTTTTTAAGTATGCCCCGATCCCAATTCTCCTACATAGGATAGAATCAAATGAATTCCTACTTTAGGTATTTGATCTCCTGTCTCAGTTAAGAGGGGTCATGAAAAGAACGGGTTCCAAATCACGATCAATTCCTTTTTCAAATCCTGCTGCAGCCGCACGTGCCCTTCCTGCATGCCACAAATGGCCCACAAATAGGAAAAACCCTAGAACAAAATGAGAGGTAGCTAACCAACTTCTAGGAGAAACATAATTGACTGCATTTATCTCGGTAGCTACACCGCCCACGGAATTTAAAGAACCTAAAGGAGCATGAGTCATATATTCCGCAGAGCGACGTTCTTGCCAAGGTTGTATGTCTTTTTTCAACCTACTCAAGTCCAAACCATTGGGACCCCTTAGAGGTTCCAACCAGGGAGCACGGAGATCCCAAAAACGCATAGTTTCCCCTCCAAAAATGACCTCTCCCGTGGGGGAGCGCATTAGGTATTTACCTAAACCAGTAGGTCCTTGAGCGGATCCCACGTTAGCCCCAAGACGTTGGTCTCGAACGAGAAAAGTGAATGCTTGAGCTTGAGAAGCTTCTGGCCCGGTGGGCCCATAAAACTCACTCGGGTAAGCGGTATTATTGAACCAGACAAAGCAACAAGCGATGAAACCAAAGACAGATAAAGCAGCTAAACTATAAGACAAATAAGCCTCTCCAGACCATAC